TCCTGAAACATAACCTAGAATCATATCTTCATTATCTAAACGAACCCGGAACATGCCGTTGGGAAGGGATTCAGTAATTAAACCTTCATGAATCCATTTTTGTTCTTTCATTACAGGTAAAACCCCCTTGAAGTATCAACTAGTGGAGGAAGAACCCTATTAGACAACCCACCCTTTCTCTTTTCTTTTTCACAAATAAGAAGTTTCGTATTGAATTCGGATATTAGAAGGATTACCATATATAACACAAAATTTCTCCGCCTATTCTTCCTAGTCGAGCCTCTCGGTCTGTCATTATACCCCGAGAGGTAGAAAGAATTACAATCCCCATCCCACCTAAAATTCTAGGAATTCTTTGATAGTTAGAATAGATTCGTAGACCCGGCCGACTGATCCGTTTTAAATTTAAAAGATTTCTATAAGTCCTTTTCCTATTCCGTCTATGTCGTAGGGTTAAAACCAAAAAAGATTTGTTGTTTTCTCGATGTTTTCTCACGTTTTCGATAAAACCCTCTCGTAAAAGTATTTTAACAATACTTTGGCTGATATTAGTAGATGCTACTCGAACCACGCTTTTTCTATACATATCGGCATTTCGTATAGAGGTTATTATGTCAGCAATAGTATCACTACCCATGATTAATTAAAATTATTGGTGCCTCCAAATTTGGATATAATCAACATGTTTTTCTTTTTTTTTTTTTTTTTACGTATTTGTTTATGAATATTAATTTTGAAAGGTATATACGTGAGACAAAATCTACTAAATGAATCTTAATCTATTTCTTTTAAATACCCTACTATAACCATATCGTGGTCTCATTTTATAATACCTCGGGAGCTAATGAAACTATTTTAGTAAAATTGAACTGTCTCAATTCTCGGGCAATCGCACCAAAAACTCGCGTTCCTTTTGGATTTCCTTCTTGATCAATTACAACTGCAGCATTGTCATCATATCGTATTATCATACCGTTGTCACGTTTAAGTTCTTTACAAGTACGGACAATTACAGCTCTGACCACTTCTGATCTTTCTAGAGGCATGTTTGGAACTGCGTCTTTGATCACAGCAACAATAACGTCACCAATATGAGCATATCGACGATTGCTAGCTCCTATGATTCGAATACACATCAATTCTCGAGCCCCGCTGTTATCTGCTACATTCAAATGGGTCTGAGGTTGAATCATATCATTTTTTTTTATCTGTTTTTTACAATACAAAGGTCGAAGAAAAAAAGAAATATTGTTTGTCCAAAAAAAGAAACCTGCACCCGCTATTTTTTTTACCCAAGGCCTATTTCTTTTTTATCCCGAAATGATGAATTGAGCTCGTATAGGCATTTTGGACGCTGCTATTGAAATAGCCCTTCTGGCTATATTTTCTGTTACTCCACCCATTTCATAAAGTATTCGACCTGGTTTAACAACAGCTACCCAATATTCGGGAGAGCCTTTACCTGAACCCATACGTGTTTCTGCGGGTCTTACTGTAACTGGTTTATCTGGAAATATACGAACCCATATTTTTCCACCGCGACGTGCATTTCGTGTCATTGCTCGTCGACCTGCTTCTATTTGTCTAGATGTGATCCAAGCGGGTTCAAGTGCCTGAAGAGCGTATTTACCAAAACAAATATCATTACCTCGATAAGATATTCCCTTCATTCTTCCTCTATGTTGTTTACGGAATCTGGTTCTTTTGGGGTTATAGTTGATGGTTTGTTTTGAATTCCATCTCTACTACAGAACCGGACGTGAGAGTTTCTTCTCATCCAGCTCCTCGCGAATAAAATAAAATGAATTCAAATTAAAGATTTTGAATTCAATTCAGATAGAATATAATTTGAATGAAGATATACATGTATTTAATAAGTAATATACTGAATCATGGATTTCATTTAATCTAGATCAAATCTATTATGAATTTTTATATCTTGTTTGTATAGATAACTAAATATATTAAATAACTTATTAAATAAGATAACTATTTTTTTCTTATATTTATCTATTTTAGAATGTTAAAACGAATCTTTCTTTTGTTTTACTCTTTATCGTATTGAATTGACCCAAATTTAGCAATCCAAGAAAATAAAGTTTTCGCGGGCGAATATTTACTCTTTCAATTTCTATTTCAGTTCTATCATTAGTTCATAACTTTTCCGAATAGATGAATTGGTCTCTGGTCGGTTCCGCCATCCCGATCCATGAATCATTCGAATTCATTTTCACTAGAATCTTTTGAATTCACAGGTTCCATCGTTCCCATCGCTTCTTACTTAATGATTAGGTCTTAATTCTACAATGGAGCTATTAGTTCTTGAGTCAATATTCTTAGCCTTTATTGGCTCGAAGCTCTTTATTTTTTGTTCGATGAGCAGATTCATTTAATGTTAATGATGAATCCCTATTGATGCTTTATTACACAGCTTTTTTCTGAGATGACTCATAGACCTTACATATTGGAATTCTATATCATCAATATTTCTTTCTTTCTC